GACTTTCGCTTTCAAGAGACATGGTATAACCATAGCACTGTTTATGACAATGGCATTTCTTATTCTTATGGGGATCAAGAAGATTGGGAGTTGGAAATACTTAAACTTAAAGATAAGCAACTATTCTGGTTTGAAAAACCTCTTGTTACTCTTCTTTTCGACTATCAACGATGGAACCGGCCATTGCGGTATATAAACGACAACAATCAATTTGCAAATGTTGTAAGAAATGAAATGTCCCAATACTTTTTTGACATTTCCAAAAGAGATGGAAAGAAAATAATATCTTTCACATATCCACCAAGTTTGTCAATTTTTAGTGAAATGATACAAAAAAAAATATCTTTGTCTACGACAGAAAAAGAAACTCCTGAAGGCCTGGATAATCATTATTGGATTTATGCTAATGAACAAAAACAAAAAAAGTATATTACTAATGATACATAAGAAAAATACAAGAATAGGTAAGAAGAGATTCGCCCCCCCCCTACATACTTGACTCCCTCTCCGACAAAAAAACTGGCAATACCAAACCCATTCGTGATTCCATCAATTATTCGTCTATCAAAAGAATGGGTTAGTTTGGCTAACCCTCTTATACCTCGAGTGAATACTGTTGCATAATAAGCGTCTATGTAACCACGATTATATGACCAATTGTATACCCCATTTATTATTCTTATTCGTTCCAATAAAATTCTCTTAGAATTCATTTGTGAAAATGAATTCATTAAGTCCAAATTATGGAATGATGAATAAACAGACCCATATAAAATGGACGCTACCCATATTCCAAAACAGGCTATACTGACTGAAAATATTGCATTTATCGCAAATTCATACCAATCCCCGGAATCATTCGAATTTTGATGTAAAAAGTTTATCGACGGAGTTAACCATTTCGATAATATATCTAAATCCATTACTCCTTGACCGAAATGAATCCCTATGGATCCAACGAACAAAGTAAATAGAACCAATACAAGCAGAGGCAATAGTATTGTATTGTCCGATTCATGGGGATATATGGGAGTGTTTTTTTTAACAAAATAAGTACTAGTACTAAAGGATCGCATCATGTTTCTTACATTCTTATCAATTTCATATGTCTTATTCAAAAAAAGGAAAACCTTTTTATTATTATTCGTTGTTGATAACAGCAAACCACTGTTAACTGATTTTGATGCCTCTTTCCCCCATATCGATATTGAATAGGACGAGCTATTTGTGGCGCCACTGTATTTTTTAAAATGAACACGTAAATGCCCTTCAAAAGTCAGTAAATACATACGAAACATATAAAATGCAGTTAATCCTGTTGTGAAACAAGCTATTATCGCGAAAATAGGTGAATACAACCAACTATCATTAAGAATTTCGTCTTTGGACCAAAAGCAAGCAAGAGGGGGAATACCACAAAGAGAAAGTGTACCTAACAAAAACGTAGTTTTTGTAATTGGAAGATATTTGGTTAAACCCCCCATAAGAATCATGTTCTGGCTTTTATCTGGAGAATATCCAACAATAGGTTCCATAGAATGGATAATGGATCCGGATCCTAAAAACAATAATGCTTTTGAATAGGCATGAGTGATTAAATGGAATGAAGCAGCTCGATAAGAACCTATACCTGGGGCTAACATAATATAACCCAATTGAGACATCGTAGAATAAGCTAAACTTCTCTTAATGTCTCTTTGAGCAAGAGCGAAAGTAGCTCCTAATAGTACCGTTATTACACCTATCAAAGAAATGAGATTCATTATATAAGGTATGACTGTGAAAAGAGGAAGAAGCCGAGCTACAAGAAAAATGCCCGCCGCTACCATAGTAGCGGCATGTATAAGAGCCGAAATAGGAGTAGGTCCCTCCATGGCATCGGGTAACCATATATGAAGAGGAAATTGTGCGGATTTAGCAACTGCACCGAGAAATAATAGGGAGGCACAAAAAGTAGCAAAGACAGAATTGACTCCATTATTATGAATCAAGTTATTGAATATTTTGAACAAATCCCGAAATTCGAAACTACCTGTTATCCAATAAAGACCTAAGATTCCTAATAATAAACCAAAATCCCCTACACGATTAGTTACAAACGCTTTTTGACAAGCATTTGCTGCAATTGGTCGGGTGAACCAAAAACCTATTAATAGATATGAACACATTCCCACCAGTTCCCAAAAAATATAGATTTGTATCAAATTAGAACTAGTAACTAATCCCAACATAGAAGTATTAGAAAAACTCATAGACGCAAAAAATCTCAAATATCCCTGATCATGAGACATATAATTGTCACTATAGATAAGAACCATGATTCCAACAGTAGTGATTAGTATTAACATAATAGAAGTAAGTGGATCGATCAAGCAGCCCAACTCTAAGGAAAAATCACTATTGATGGTCCAAGACCATAGATATTGATAGATGAAACTGCCATTTATTTGCTGAATAGACAGATCGGCAGAAAAAACCATAACTATACTTAGCAATGAAACACTAAAAAAAGCCCACATACGACGAATGTTTTTTGTTGCTGTCGGAACAAGCAGGAGTCCCAATCCTATTGACATAGGAACTGTAAGTGGAATGAAAGGTATGATCCATGCATAGTCATATGTACGTTCCATGATAAAATCAAAATTCTTTTTTTTTTAGTCTTATTAATTGTTTCCGATTCACCAGCTATTAGATCTTTTTGAAGAAGCAATAAAAAAAAGAAGATCTGAAAGAACTAAAATGCAATACGCAATACAAAAATAGAAAATAATATTGAATTATGCTTTCCCACGTATTTCCGCAATTCAAACTAAAAAATTTGGTTTGAATTAGTCAGATGATATAACCAAGTTACTAGTTAAAAGTTTCCCACTAGTTATTAGATAAGGTACTCATTCAGATTTAAGATACGGAATAAGATATTTTATTCCACTATTTAGTATTTATTATTAAGGTTAAGGAGATTTATATCCATATAGTAAGGAATAAAATACACCAAAAAAGTCCTTGATTCTGATATGGATCATGAGACCCACCAATAACTCGACCCAATCAAATACGACCTAGTTATTTTAGTTATTTTATTCGGAGTCATTAACTAAATCGTTGTGGAACTGATTGATTGGCTTTCAATAGACTCATCTTATGGGAAATTCTATTCTATGATGCTCATCACTTCACATAGAACTTAAATAAGAGATTACAAAAATGACCTTTATTTTCTTTTTTGTATTATTATAGATACAAAGTAATGTATCATTTAACAGATTAGCTACGAGTCCCATTTCAATTGAAATTAGTGGCACCCTATGTTTGAGCTTGATCAATTGATAGAAAAATGTTACATTATTGGTTTCTTGAGATTAGGTAATGGTCCTTCAGTTTTTCTATTTATGAAATTCAATAAAAAAACGTAACACGGCGCCATCTAAATAGACCAAAATATGAACTGGAACCCTTTTTGATTCGTATCATTCGTATCAACGGGAACCAATAGGAACCGATTCGATCTAGATAATGAATAGAAAGAACGGTCCATTTTGAACAATATATGTCTTTCACATCCAACTATAAAAATGAGTAATCTCTTTTATTTTTGAATGGCGGTTCCAAAGAAACGTACTTCTAGGTCAAAAAAGCGTATTCGTAGAAATATTTGGAGGAGAAAGGGAGATTGGACCGCAGAAAAAGCTTTTTCTTTAGGTCAATCTGTTTCTACCGGGGAGTCAAAAAGTTTTGTTTTTATGCGATAAACCAATACTAAACCCTTGGATTCATCTGAATCGATCAGATTTGATGAATTGGATTTTTTATAAGATGGATGATTCACATCAACTAATATTCTGAACTTATCAATATCACATAGAACTGTTTGTTATGATATGTAGAATAAGAATTCTTCTGTCTATGGGTTCCCAAAAACGGTACTATATATTTTTTTTTCTGAAAAAAAAAATATATATTCTGACTTTATATGATACCTTATTATTATTATTTTTTATATTTTATTGAAATATTGATTAAGATAGTTTTAAGACTTTGTAACTCTCACACTCACTACATATACTCCCTATTGTTTTGACCTAGTTTATATTAATTAAATAAACGTCCCTGGATCGCATTTATATCTATATATATGTACGACGAAGGAGTGAATCTTTTGTGATAAAAAAAGGATCCTCTGTTTTGTTTGGACCGGAGGATCAATCAATATTTTGTTATTATGAGTAGGGTTCCGATCGAAATGGAAATTTTTTTATATGCCCAATAACAATAAACAAAAATTGGGCAGATCTTAAGACGAATTGTGTACACAATGAGTATTACAATCATTGATACCAAGTTATTTTATCCAAAGATTTACAAAAGCCCCTTGAGATTTTATTTTGATACATAAAAAATCCTATTTGTTTTCTTCATTACTCAAATTTCTATTTGAGATCCGTGGAATCAGATAAATGATAAATGAATCATCAAAAAACGAGATAGAAAAATCAAAAATAAAGGACAATTCTAACTTCTATTCCTCAACTAAAGACAGAACTACCTAGTTCCAACTGTTCCAGGAGAACACCTACTACTATAGGAAAATCCATTGTGAAAACTGACACTATAGTGCCCTACTAAGAGTTATTCATTATTCTAAGGATTATTGAACGTTCAAATAAATATTTGAATGGCTCTTTATTGATTGATTGGAATTTTGCCTAAAAATATATTGTGTTGAATCCTTCAATCTGGACGATTGTCCATGGGTGGGCTATTATTACTTCGAGCAAGCCGCCATGGTGAAATTGGTAGACACGCTGCTCTTAGGAAGCAGTGCTAGAGCATCTCGGTTCGAATCCGAGTGGCGGCATCCCTTAAAGGGTGCACAAGGGCCCTTATAAGAATAATAAATGGAATTCCCGATTTCCATTCCATAATTGAGGGACCCCCTTTTTTTAATGATTTTTTTATGATATTTTTGACTTTAGAACATATATTAACTCACATCTCTTTTTCAATCATTGCAATCGTCATTACGACTCATTTGATGACCCTATTAGTCCACGAAATCATAGGACTATGTGATTCGTCAGAAAAAGGCATGATAGCTACTTTTTTCTGTATAACAGGATTATTAGTTACCCGTTGGATTTATTCCGGACATTTCCCTTTAAATAATTTATATGAATCATTAATATTCCTTTCGTGGAGTTTTTCTATTATTCATACGGTTCCTAAAATATGGAACCATAAGAATAATTTCAGCGCAATAACCGCGCCAAGTGCTATTTGTACCCAAGGCTTTGCCACTTCGGGGCTTTCAACCGAAATACATCAATCTGCAATATTAGTACCTGCTCTACAATCCCATTGGTTAATGATGCACGTAAGTATGATGTTATTGAGCTACGCAGCTCTTTTATGTGGCTCATTATTATCAATAGCTCTTCTAGTCATTACATTTAGAAAAAACATAGATATGATTGGTTTTACCAATCGTTTATTAATCTGGCCATTTTCGTTTGGTGAGATCAATTACTTGAATGAAAAAAGAAGTGTATTGAAAAATACTTCTTTTCTTTTATTTAGAAATTATCACAGGTATCAATTGACTCAGCGATTGGATCGTTGGAGTTATCGTGTCATTGGCCTAGGGTTTACCTTTTTAACAATAGGTATTCTTTCGGGAGCAGTATGGGCTAATGAGGCATGGGGATCTTATTGGAATTGGGACCCCAAGGAAACTTGGGCATTTATTACTTGGACTATATCCGCGATTTATTCACATACTAGAACAAATAAAAGTTTACAAGGTACTAATTCGGCAATTGTGGCTTCTATAGGATTTCTTATAATTTGGATCTGCTATTTTGGGGTCAATCTATTAGGAATAGGATTACATAGTTATGGTTCATTCACATTAAACATCTAATTAAAGTTTAAAGTCACGAAATGCACTGAAGAATACCAAGAAGCATCGTCTCATATCATATATAAGTCTAAGGAAAAGCTTGTGTGATTTTTTGAGAATCATTCGAATTACTCCTTGATTCGAATGATTCTCAAAAAATCCATATGTATCTTTTTCCGTATCTCAATTCACTTCTTTTCTCTTTTTCCAGAGAAGTATTTTTTGGTAAATCGCAGGATTTTCTACCCTGTCCTTATCCATATCCATGAAAGCTATCTATGAAAGTAATTAGATAGAATAGCTTCCACCTTGGCAACTGATAGCGAGAGAACGAAATCGGGATAAATACCAATACCTATTACGGGTAAAAGGATACAGATCAAAATAAATAGCTCTCGTGGTCCAGAATCCAAAAAAGAAGAGTTTGAAACATTGAATAGCTTGTATCCATAGAAGATTTGACGTGACATAGATAATGAATAAATAGGAGTTAATATCATTCCAATTGCCATTACAAAAGTAATTAGTATTTTTGGCATTAAAAGGTATTTCGGGCTGGTAATTATTCCCAAAAATACTACCGATTCTGCAGCAAAACCACTCATTCCGGGCAATGCAAGAGAAGCCATCGAGAAGCTACTGAACATCATAAAAATTTTTGGCATTAGTATAGCTATTCCCCCCATTTCGTCGAGATAAACAAGACGTATTCTATCGTAAGTCGTTCCTGCAAGAAAAAAAAGTGCAGCACCAATAAATCCATGAGAGATTATTTGTAAAATGGACCCATTGAGTCCTGTATCGGTTATGGAACTAATTCCTATGATTATGAAACCCATATGAGATACGGAGGAATAGGCAATTCTTTTTTTTAAATTGCGTTGACCAGGAGAAGTTGAAGCTGCATAGATTATTTGAATAGCTCCTATTATCATCAACCAGGGAGAAAATATAGAATGGGCATGAGGTAATAATTCCATATTGATTCGAACCAATCCATATGCTCCCATTTTTAATAAGATTCCAGCTAGAAGCATACATGTACTGTAATGTGCTTCTCCATGGGTATCTGGTAACCATGTATGTAGGGGTATAATCGGTGATTTGGCAGCATAAGCAATAAAGAAGCCAATATAAAATATTATTTCTAATGCCACGGGATACATTTGATTAGTTAACGTTTCCAAATTGAATGTTGGTTCATTGGAACTATATAAACCCATACCCGGAACTCCCATTAAGAGAAAAATGGAACCCCCTGCAGTGTACAAAATAAACTTTGTAGCTGAGTACAGACGTTTCTTCCCCCCCCACATGGATAGAAGTAGGTAAATAGGAATTAATTCTAGCTCCCACATCATGAAAAAAAGTAAAAGGTCTCGAGACGAAAATGATCCTATTTGACCACTGTACATTGCTAACATCAGAAAATGGAACAATCGCGAATCTCGAGTAACTGGCCGAGCCGCTAAAGTGGCTAAAGTCGTGATGAATCCCGTCAATAAAACAGGGCCTATCGAAAGTCCATCGATCCCCAGTCTCCAGTGAAAATCAAAAATATTTATCCAATTATAATCCTCCTCCAATTGGATTAATGGATCGTCCAATTGGAAATGATAACAGAATGCATAGGTTATTAGAAGGAGTTCCAATAAGCATATGCATATTGTATACCATCTAATCGCCTTATTTCCTCTATAAGGAAGAAATAAAATTAAAGTACCCGCGGATATCGGCAAAACAACAATGATTGTTAACCAAGGAAAATGACTCGTGGTAAAGACAAGATACACTTTGACCAGAAAAACCCGTGCTCGGAATAATCTCTTTTATCGAGTACGGGTTTTTGTCGGTAAAGAGGAATCAAATGGATTCAAGAGGAGTTTTCTGGGACGTATCAATAAGCTAGACCCATACTGCGAGTTGTCTCATACCATAAATAAACTCGTACACTCAAGAAATCTGTTGGACAAGCGGATTCACATCTCTTACAACCTACACAGTCCTCTGTTCTTGGAGCAGGAGCAATTTGCTTAGCTTTACATCCGTCCCAAGGTATCATTTCCAATACATCTGTGGGGCAGGCTCGTACACATTGAGTACACCCTATACATGTATCATAAATTTTTACTGAATGTGACATTGGATCTATAAATTTTTGGAACGTCATAAATTTTCGATCCGGTAGAATCAGTAGTAAATGAATCTTATATTGTAGACACCAGACGAATCAGTAGGTTACCAGAATTTTTTTATTAATCTATTTCTGAATCTGTTCATGAGAAAGGGCCAAGATACTTTGATTTCGTACGTTTCAGCAAACGTGGGCGTATGATATGAGTCGTACACATTTTGCTAATTCTAATTGGTTTGGCGAATATTCTATATGTCTTTATTTATATGATTACAACTATTTATTCAACAAATTAGCTTGATTGATACGAGTTGATTTTCTGTTACGATGGATGGACGAAACAATAGCTGGACCAATAGCTGCTTCAGCGGCTGCAATCGCTATAACGAAGATTGAGAAAATGTCTCCTTTTAATTGGCGACTATCAAATAAATCAGAAAACGTTACGAGATTCATATTAACAGCATTCAGTATAAGCTCAAGACACATAAGTGCTCTAACCATGTTTCGGCTTGTGATCAATCCATAGATACCTATAGAAAATAAATAGGCACTCAAAACAAGTACATACTCGAGCATCATTGACCAACTCCTCATAAATCTCCATTCATTTCAATATGAACAACAAAGAATTTAACTGATTCGGTTGACTATAATATAAGAAGTATGGGACAAAGGGAGTTATTGGTAATGGGTCGAACTAAAAACAAACTTTTCAATTGAATCAATATATCAACAATATTAAAATAGAATGAAACTAGAATTGAAGGAAAATAGATGTGATAACACAGAACAAGACCTTATTTCTTGTTTCTTTCTTTTCATTTATTGGATTTGGGATTTCTAATTCTAAGTATTTATTCCTGACGAGCCATAGCAATTGCACCTACCAAAGCAACTAAAAGAATTATAGAAATGAGTTCAAATGGAAGATAAAAGTCTGTTGATAAACGAATCCCAATCTGTTGAACGTTACTTATCAGGTCCTGCTCTACGATCTGGTTTGATCTTGTAGTCCAAATAATCCCGTACCATGACGTATCTAGGATAGTAGCAATTAGTGAAAAAAGAATACTTGTACAAACCAGTGAAGCGACCCCGTCTCCGACGGTCCAAGGGTGGAAATAATTGTAATATTCTGAACCATTCATGAACATCACAGCAAATACGATTAAGACATTTATGGCTCCGACGTAAATAAGGAGCTGTGCAGCAGCTACAAAATAGGAGTTCGATGGAATATGGAATAAGGATATACAAACAAGAACCAATCCCAATGAAAAGGCAGAATAAATTGGATTGGTAAGTAATACCACTCCCAGACCGCCTAATATAAGACCTGATCCCAGAAATACTAAAAGAATATCATGTATTGGTCCAGGTAAATCCATTATGTGTAAAATATGAGATAAATAAGTAGAAATATTTCATGACCGTATTTTACTGACCAGGCCCATCAAAAAAGAAAAGGAAAAAGGGTTACCTTATTTTTTTTTTTTTTTTATTGATACATTCTTAATGAAATTGAATCCTAATGTGATGTGGATTGTAGATACAGTTACAGTTATTGGATCAATCCCGCTTATGTATCCGAAGAAAAAAAAAGAGTTCTTCATTTTTCGAAATCATCATACAAATTAAGCCTGGATTCTAACAAATCAAATATAGTTATCGTTTGTAGTTACTGACCAACCAAAATGAAAGAAACTTCCCTCCCTTAGATCAAAACTGAATCTTAGTAATTGGTAATTGTTCTTGAATCAAGGGATTGATCCACGGCTATTTTTATTTGAGTCGAATTCATAATTGTTCGAATTGTGTAATCTCCAATTACTGACATTGGTAACCGACCCAACGCAATTTGATTATAATTCAATTCGTGACGATCATAAGTAGAAAGTTCATATTCTTCAGTCATTGATAAACAGTTTGTCGGGCAATACTCGACGCAGTTACCACAAAATATACAGATTCCAAAATCAATACTATAATTAAGCAATCTTTTTTTTCTAATATCGGTTTCCAATCTCCAATCAACAACGGGTAGATCTATCGGGCAGACGCGAACACATACTTCACAAGCAATGCACTTATCAAATTCAAAGTGGATTCGACCACGAAAACGCTCTGATGTGATCGATTTTTCATAAGGATATTGAATAGTTACAGGTAAACGATTCGTGTGAGATAAGGTAATCATGAAACTTTGACCAATGTACCTTGCAGCTCGTACTGTTTGTTGACCATAATTCATGAACCCATTCAGCATAGGGAACATATCGTGGCTATCCATGAATAATTTGATGTTTCTTTCTCTTGCTTCCGAGAGGTTATGAATCTAGAATATCCTATTCTATTAGAGTGAAATGAGTTGGGAAGAAGTTGTCAATAATAGATTACCTAGAGCAATAGGTAAAAGAAATTTCCATCCAAGATTTAAAAGTTGGTCCATTCTCATCCTGGGTAAAGTCCATCTTGTTGTGATAGGAACGAACAGGAACAAATAAGCTTTTGCTAATGTAATAAGGATACCGATTGTCCTTCCAAAGACTCCACCGGTTTTATTTATTCCGAAAAGTTCAGGAATTGATATGTACGGAATAGAAAGATTCCATCCGCCTAAGTAAAGAACTGTTACAAATAATGAAGAAACTAGTAGATTTAGGTAAGAAGCAACGTAAAATAAACCAGATTTAATACCTGAATATTCGGTTTGATAACCTGCTACTAATTCCTCTTCTGCTTCTGGTAAATCAAAGGGCAATCTCTCACATTCCGCTAGGGAAGAAATTAGAAAAACTATAAACCCTATGGGTTGACGCCACAGATTCCATCCACAAAACCCATATTTTGACTGTGCCTCAACTATATCAACTGTACTTGAACTGTTAGATAATTATAGTCGATGATAACATCACTGTCCCATCTCTATTCCAGAACCGTACATGAGACCTCAGCCTCATACGGCTCCTCGATGGCCACGAAGAAATCTAAGGACTGGTTTGGTATTACCTCGGCATGTTTGTAGGGTAGAGTAAAGATGCATCGGAGTGTCCCAAATTAGACCAATGGAATTCTGTCTGCTTTAATTAATAACAAATAAAAAGAGCTTCTGAATTCATCTCATCCTTTACGATTTTTCTTTGTTCAGTAATAACTCGATCTTTCAATAAAATACTCGCTAATAGATATTTCGACCCCTATCTTTCGATTACGAAGAAGAGTTAGACATTACACTAGTTCATGAATCATGATAAGAATTCCATCTGGATGAATGGGTATGGATGGAGGAAAGAAAGAATAAACAAAGACCTCTTCTTTCGTTCCTGTTCTTCGTTCGCAGAGGGGGCTCTAGAAAATAAAGGATTACTTCGTTCCGGATAGTTATTCTTTAATCAGTGGATAGGAGCATACTCTGAATCGGGATCATGGGGAAATACTGCTTGATCATTTCTACCAACCTCAAGCCCTCATTATGATTCCGTTTAATGCAGAAATATCTCTCTGGATATCTTACATCATCTCCATTACTAATCCTTTGTGCACCTTGGTGTTCCTAACCGTCCACTCATTTTTGATTGATCCCCGGTATGGTAATACCTACAATAGTAGAAACTCCATACAGTTGATCTTTTACACCCGCTTCAAAACATGATGACTAATCAACCGATCCTGGGGTAAACAGTTTCCACTGCTTATGTTTACTTCCACTTTACTCTCGTACATAGGGAATGAGACTCAATCTTCTTACTGCGAATTCATAAGCAGTTTTGTTTCACTCAATTAACTATCTGGTTGAGCTCATCGATCCGAATGATGAATCAAAATAAAGATAGATATTCTATCTATTCAACGTTTTTCCTAGAAAAAAGGAAGGAGATAAAAGTGAATGTTTCAACGAATCACACGTAGAGATATTGATAACACACATGGAGTTAATGGTATTTCATAACTAATAGATTGAGCAGCAGCTCGTAGACCACCTGAAAAAGAATATTTATTATTCGACCCATATCCTGACATAAGAAGTCCAATGGGAGCAATACTTGAAATGGCGATCCATAAAAAAACACCTATACTGATATCTGCTATAACAAGGCGATAGCCAAAAGGAATTACTAAATAACTCAGTAGAATTGATATGACCGCTATAGATGGTCCGATACTGAATAAACGAATATCTCCTCTAGATGGGAGAATATCTTCTTTGAAAAGTAGTTTCGTCCCATCTGCTAGAGCTTGAAGAATCCCCAAGGGGCCGGCATATTCAGGCCCAATGCGCTGTTGTATCCCTGCGGATATTTCTCTTTCTAACCACACAATCACTAATACCCCTATTATGATTCCCGATACAGGAGTCAAAATAGGCACAAGCAGCCATATGAGTCCATAGAACTCTTTTGAGGATTCCGATCTGGAAAAAGAATTGATAACTTGTATTTCTGTCGTATCAATTATCATTTCAACGATCAACTTCTCCCATAATGATATCTATACTACCTAGTATCGTCATGATATCAGCCAATTTCATTCTTTTAACCAGCTGAGGAAGAATTTGCAAATTGATGAAACCTGGTGGACGAATTTTCCATCTCCAGGGAAAAACACTATTATCTCCTATCAGAAAAATACCTAATTCTCCCTTTGGGGCTTCTACTCTCACATAAAGTTCTTGCTTCGACAATTCAAAAGCGGGAGAAGGCTTTTTACTAATGAATCTATATTCAAAATCATTCCATTCGGAATCCCTTGCTCTATCAAAGCGCCGGACTTCCAAATTTTCATAGGGCCCCCCGGGAATTCCTTCCAGAGCCTGTTGAATAATTTTTATGGATTCCGTCATTTCACCAATTCGTACTAAATAACGAGCTAATGAGTCTCCTTCTTTTTGCCACTGGACTTCCCAATCGAATTCATCATAACACTCATAATGGTCGACTTTACGAAGATCCCATTGTATTCCGGAAGCTCGTAGCATTGGTCCTGATAACCCCCAATTTATTGCTTCCTCTTCACCAATAAAGCCCACTCCTTCAACTCGTTCTAAAAAGATAGGATTGCGCGTAATAAGCTTTTGATATTCAGCAACTCCTGTTAAAGAATAATCGCAGAAATCCAAACATTTATCTATCCAGCCATGAGGTAGATCAGCAGCCACTCCTCCGATACGGAAATAATTATGCATCATTCTCATACCTGTGACAGCTTCGAATAGATCATATAGCAATTCTCTTTCTCTGGAAATATAGAAGAAAGGAGTTTGTGCACCGATATCAGCCATAAAAGGTCCAAGCCATAACAAATGAGAAGCTATACGACTCAGCTCCAGCATAATTACTCTGATATAACTGGCTCTTTTAGGTATTTGAATATTTCCCAATTCTTCTGGTGCATTTACCGTTATTGCTTCTGTAAACATAGTAGCTAAATAATCCCAACGTGTCACATAAGGGAGATATTGTATAATTGTTCGGTTTTCTGCAATTTTTTCCATCCCTCTGTGTAAATAACCCAATATGGGTTCACAGTCAATAACATCTTCACCATCTAGAGTAATGATGAGTCGAAGAACACCATGCATTGATGGGTGGTGAGGACCCATATTAACTATCATGAGGTCTTTTCTTGTAGCTGGTACAGTCATATGTTTTCTTCCCCGATTCATTATTCTATGAATTGCTGAAAACGAAACTAGATTCATCAAAATGCAAAATCTAATGAACCGAACAAACGAATTTTCCAATTACCGAGTCTTTGGCTCGCGAATATCCAACTGACTGATTAATTCCTTATAACGTACTCGATTTTTCTTTGACAAATAAGCCAACAGCCGTTGACGTTTTCCAAGAATTCTCCGCAGACCTCTCTGAGATAAATAATCTTTTTTGTGCAATTCTAAATGTGAAGTAAGTCTCCGTATTTTATTGGTGAAACTGAATACTTGAAATTCAACAGACCCCTTCTTTTCCTCTTGCGGAATAACTGAGGTGAACGATTTTCTTACCATAACATAAAATCCAAAAAATTCTTCTCTTTTTTTGTTTTTGTTCCTTTCTTTTCCACAGATATGGATTTTCCTGATCAGGAATAATAATGCCAGTCATTTTGATCTGGTGCAGACAATAATCCGGATTTATTCATATACTACTTTTTTTTTGTTTCTATCAAATTAATCAAATCAAAAAAAGAAAAAGTGTATTTTTTTGATTTGATTCGGATACAAAAAAAAAGTAGTATATGAATATTCTTGCACTTCCGAAACAGAAGGGTTTGGACCTAAGAAGATCCTGCTGATTCATTCCTAGATCCAATTGATACGCCACTGAATCAGTATCATTATCAGAATATAACATGACGTGTGTGTACACATGTCTGTCCCATATAGCGGATATGTCCTGTAATGTATAGGAAATTGACTGTACCATCAACTAATTCTGAATCATGGATACAGATGGATCCTTGACATACTGAAACGACTTCCATTATTGGTATCAAACCAATAGCGATTCATGCAAGCTAAATCTTCTAATCGATAATTGGGCCAAATAAAGAATTTCAATTTCATGAATTTATTTGTATCTGTATCAAGATGCTTGTCCCTATCCACAAATTGCTCACAGTTATATGCGTCGTTCCCATTCAAAAATACTGGATTTCTATCCACAATGTTCCCATTCCCAGAATTGAAACGAATTAGAATTCTCAATTCTCTACGACGTCTAAGAGATGGAATATTTTCAGGAACAAGCAAATCATAATTATTCTTGTCTCTATTCACAAGCATCCTGCCATGTCGTTCAATGGATACATCGAAATAATTCTCATCAACATATCTTTTTTCTCGGCATCTTCGATTAGTTTTGTGCTTACTCTTATGTACCAAGGAAATACCTATGGTTTGATACATAATAAATTGTCCATCCCATTTAATAGACAGACGAATAGGTTCGAGAATTAATATTCCCTTTTTTATCAATTCTGTAACGGCTAAATCCTTCTGAATCTTCATTGCAGCCAGGCATATTTCTCCTCTTTGAATAGAGGCTCGGACAATATGCCTTGGATCCTTCAGCCTAAGCAGGAGACAATATACCTTGATATTATTGATCATTTTTTGATTCAAAGGATAGTCCCATCTCAATTGAAAAAGAAAATATCTTTTCAGGACGAAGTCTAGTTCCGCTTCTTTATTGCTCTTGGGTTTCTTTTTCTTGCTACGTTTCTTACTGTCTGATCGCGTAGAATCCTCTTCAACATCTTTTTGGTTTTGTGCACCTGATCCAAGATTCCCTTGAGTTTGTGCATCTAATCCAGGATCTTTTTGGTCCTGCCGTTCTTTTTCTTCTTGGTTCCGAGTCTCTAATTCACGATGTTCTTTTTGATTAGATGATATATGAAGCTCCCTCCTTTTTTGATTTCCATCTAAATTGAAAAGAAGTAATTTGATTGGTATGATCCACGGTTTAGTCTTATAAACCTCATAAAGTAGCATAAATTCTGGGAAGAACCAAGATTTCAGATTTGATCTGGGACGATATAGGATTTCTTGATTCATTCCCATCCAATCAAAAAGGTTATTTTTTTGATTGGATGGGTTGATTTCTTGATGAATCGTGAGATAAAATATCTCTTTCTTATTAATTATTTGATAATTATTAGTCCCAATCTTAGTATTTTTATTAGTGTGGATCTTGGTATTCATATTGCCCCAGGTCTCAATATTTTTTCTAAGACAAAAATGGATGATTCTCCAATCAAAATATTTTCTATCCGGATTTTTATCCGTACCGATAATATATTCCTCTCCTAGATAATCGCTAATAGCTATATCGCCAGGTACATAAAAAAGTTCGGATTTATGTGTGTTGTAATTATATGGAATCTCTCGGCTCCCGTTTACTTGTAATGGGAATCCATAAATATATGAGTCCTTCCTATACCCATAATTAATATATTTATGGGATAAAAGATCATATTTGTAGTGTTTTTCAAATTTTGCTTTAGGACTCGGCAATAAATCCACTGCATAAGAATTCTTTTTCTCGTAATGAATTAATTTGAATTGGTCTTTTTCATAGGAATCCCTTGAGTCTTTCTTTTTACTCCTATGGTGTTGATTGACCTCATTTCGCCACTTTCGCGGTACTAATCGAGACCATCTAGTATGAGATAAATTATATTGATAATGACCCCTTAACCAGTTTTTCCATTCATTTATTTTAAAATTCGGCAGTTGCTTATGTCTTGATTCAGAATCAAATATTCCTCGTGCCCAAAAATAGTCCTTTATATTACCCTTAATATTACTAAAGGGGTAGGCTCCGTGATGTTGAAATAGGGATTTCAAGTAATACAAGTTAATAACCTGGGTTTGTGATAATTTGTAAAATACATATGCTTGGGACAAAAAAGATAAGTCACAATAAATCTGTGAATTATTTCGACTATCAAATCGCTTTCTAATATTAGAAAGCGATTTGATAGTCGAAATAAAATTCATTTTCTTTTTATTTGTTTCATCATTGTAAATGTATTTATCGAGCATTTTTTTTCTTATTCTTAATTCAAGGAAAAGTTGGGCATTGACCCTGGGAATATTAATGGCACATAGAAAGATATCTATGTATATTCTATGAATAAAAGATTTTAGAAAATAGTTCCATTTCGGGATTAATCGGGCACTTCTCCTTTTGAATACCTTCCAAATGGGTTTCTGCGATTCTGGTCTTTTATCACTACAACTTCGCTCGTTAGTACTAATATTTATATTTGGAGTTAGAAAATTATCTTTCTTGTCTTTTGTGATCCTTTCTATTTGATCCCTGATTCGAGTTGTCCTATCAGCTCGATCCTTCATTTTTTTTTCTATCAGTGAATAATTTGTCCAATCCATGGATCCAACTCTAAGAGATGATTCCGGGGTTATCTTATTACTGATTATGGAATCTTTTCTATTTTCATTTGGTTCAGATACTTTGACTTTCCTCAGTCCTACAATTAGGTTTTCTGTTGTAAGTTCTTTCATTTTTCTTTTTATAAATAGAACTAGTTTGATAACCCATCTTGTTTTTTCTTTTGATCTCTTTAGAAACCCTTTTGTTCTTTTTTTGAAAACTCTTAGAAATAGAAACCGTTTTTTTTTCACTTTTCTCATTTTTTGTTGGAATTCTTTCAAAATGGGTTCAAAAAAGGAAGGCCTTTTTCGGGGAGAACCAAAAGGTAGTTCAGCTTCCATTCCCCAGATCGTTAAAAAACAAAAAAGGTCTTTTTTTTCTTTCTTCTTCGTTCGATCTGTATGATGGGATCCTAGCTTAGATCTACGCCAAGGTTTCAGAACGAAAGGAAATAGGATCTTTATCTGAATACCGTCGGTTAACCAGTCTTTTGGAAATTCTGTTTCTGATAATTGAACACCATTATAGGTACATTTAACATGCATTTCTTTACTCCACGCCTTCCAATCC